GTTTCGGCAACTTCAATCATCTGACGAAGGCGAGATTCTGATTCACCCACAATTCCCCCAAAAAGTTTTCCCACGTCTAATTTTAATAAAGGCAATTGCCATTCAGTTGCAATCGCTTTAGCAGTCAAAGACTTCCCAGTTCCTTGAATACCAACAAGTAATAAACCGCGAGGTGTAGGTAAACCATAATTTGATGCTTGGATACCAAAGGATGTCTTACGTTTCTTTAACCAATTTTTTAAGTTGTCAACACCACCTATCTTAGAAATTGTTTCATTTGCAGACCAATATTCTAAAATTTCTGTTTGGCTAATAATTTGTTTTTTTTCATTTAATAAAAGATTTATACTATTTTCATCAATTGTTTTATAGGTTGCTATAATTTTAGATAAAACACGCCTAATACGCTCTAGTGATAAACCCTGACAGGCTCTTGTTAAACTTTCTAAAACTTGAGGTTCAATTTCAATATTTAATGAGTCAATTAAACGTTTTAACTCATAATTAATTTCACTTTCAACCGGTAACTGGAACTGTAAAACTGTAATTAAATCATATAACTCTTTTGGAATATTTAAATCTGAACCAATAATAATAATTGTTTTTGGCTGAAGTTTTAAAATTCGACTTATATTCTTTAATTTTCTTGAAATGGAAACATCTGTTAAAAATCGATTAAAGTCTTTCAACAAGAATAAAGCAGGTGTTTGGGCTGTCAATCTTTCAACAAGCTCAAGTGCTTGAACAGGATTTCGCTTTGCAAATCCTTCATTATTAGGGTTATTTGTATATCCATCAATAAAATCCCAACTATAAATACTTCTATTTAAACTTGTTTTAATATATTTACGGATAATATATTCTACACGGTCTTCTTCGATTGTATTAATATAAATTATAGGATACCTAGCTTTTAATAAAAGCGTTAATTCATCAGTAAATTTCATAAAATTATTCTATCAAAATTCTATTTCATAAATTACTATTATATTAATTTTACATAAAAAATTGTTTATTATTAGAGTAACCAAAACTGATTAACTCTAATAAATTCTTTAATTAACGTGGGATTGCTAGTTTTTTACGACCTTTTTTTCTACGATTTCGTATTATTTTTCTTCCTTGAGCAGTTGCCATACGGGCACGGAAACCTGATACTTTTAAAACAGATGAACGGGTTTTGTTTGATAGAGTGCGTTTTGTCATAAATATATTTATTTTATTTTTAACATCAATGAATTAATCCTTTATAAAATAAAGGAATGTAAAAAATCACGAATTAATAAATGTCTTATTGTTATATTGCGGTTTTGGAATAAATTATATGCTTCTTCTTTAAACTCAAATAATGGGTTTCGTTGACCATAACTTCTCCAACCTACAGCATCACGTAATAATGCAATTTTTTGTAAATGTTCTTTCCAGGCAATATCTGTATAGTATAGAATAATTGTTCGTTCAAAAGATCTAATTAAACCAATTTGACAGATTTCAAATTCTAAGACTTTTGCTTCATACGATAACCAAAATTCTTGGAATAGGTAAGTTTTTAATTCAAACGAATCTAAATTATTTAAATCATAATTTAAACTTACTAATCTTGTTTTAAACAATTCTTCAATTAAAGAGCCATTTTTGTTAAATTTTGGGTCTTTTAATAAATTTATAATATCTTTAATTACTTGTTCACCATAAGCTAAAATTGTCTCACGAAGAGATTGACTCTCTAAAAGTTTTCTCCGTTCATAATAGACAATATTACGTTGTTTATTTAGGATATCATCATAATCAAATAAATATTTTCGTCCATCATAATCTCTCTCTTCCACTCGTTTTTGAGCTGCATCTAAACTTTTAGTTAATAGATTTGATTCTAGAGGTAAATCATCTAAAAGTTGATTTTGCATAAAACCTTGAAGTTTTGAACTCCCAAAATTTCTAAACAAAGAATCTTCTAAACTTAAAAAGAATCTTGAAGTTCCGGGATCACCTTGACGACCACACCTTCCACGTAATTGATTATCGATCCGACGAGAGTTATTCCGTTCAGTACCAATAATATAAAGTCCACCTAAATTCTTAACAATTTTATTATCAATTGTTTGATTCTTTTTCTCAAATTTTGCTAGCTCATTAAGTAAAAATTTAATTGAACATTGATAAGGGATTTTAGGAATTCGGATTTGATCAATTTCATTTAAAAATTTTAAAATTCCCGTTGATGACAAACTTAAAAACTTAGAATCATTGATCAAAGAATTTAAAACGCTTAAAAATTTTTGTGATGTGAAGTTAAGATCTTTTATTAAAGGGAAACTAGTATTTAATTTTCCTAATTTACTCTGGCTTTTATAAGAAACTAAAATATTATAAAGTTGTTTTCGAACTTTGAATGTAACATTTCCACCTAAAATGATATCTGTTCCACGGCCTGCCATATTTGTTGCAATTGTAATGCTCCCAATTTCACCAGCTTGTGCAACAATTTCAGATTCTCGTTTTACGTTTTCTGGTTTCGCGTTTAATAAACGGTACGACAATTGGTATTCTTTCAACAAATCACCCAACATTTCAGAATTTTCAACAGTAGTCGTCCCTATTAAAATAGGCTGTTTTGTTTTAGCTATAGCTTTACATTCTTTAGCAATAGCAGTCCATTTTATTAAACTATCTTTATAAACAAAATCAGGTAAATCTTTACGAAGGTTGGGGCGGGCTGTGGGAATTTCCTCTACAGGTAAATTATAAATTTTTTCAAATTCTACTTCAGATGTCTTAGCTGTGCCAGTCATACCTGACAATTTAGGATATAATAAGAAAAAATTTTGATAAGTTATTGATGCTGCGGTTTCTGTATTTTGTCTAATTGGAACACCTTCTTTTGCTTCAACAGCTTGATGTAAACCTTCGTTCCATCTTCTGTCAGGCATAATCCGACCTGTAAATTCATCAACAATAACAATTTGATTATTTTGAACAATATAATGTACATTTCGGAAGAATAAAGCTGTTGCTTTAACAGCACTTAAAATATAAGGAATCCAAGGGTCATTAGGATTATATAAATCCTCAACTTGTAAAATTTTTTCAATTTGAGCTGTCCCTTGTTCTGTTAAGATAATGTTTCTATTCTTTTCATCAACCTTAAAATGAACATTAACTTCTAAATATTCTGCAACTTCAGCAGCGACAATATATTTATCAATACAAGTTTCCACACCTTGTGAAATAATTAACGGAACTTGTGCTTCGTCAATAAATATTGAGTCGACTTCATCAACAATACAGTAATTAAACGGTGGTAAAACAACTTGATTTAAATTAGAAGCCATATTATCACGAAGGTAATCAAAAGCTACTTCATTATTCGTTACATAAGTAATATCAGCTCTGTAATTATCTTGTCGTTCTCGGAAGTTCATATCTTCTTGAATTAAACCGGTGTCTAATCCCAAGAATCTATAAATTTGTCCCATTGAAATTTGATCACGACTTGCTAAATAATCATTCACAGTAACAATATGAACACCTTTATCTGTTAAAGCGTTTAAATAAGCTGGTAAAGTTGCAACTAATGTTTTTCCTTCACCAGTTCGCATTTCACTAATTTTTCCACTATTTAAAACTAAGCCACCAATTAATTGGACATCAAAGTGACGAAGACCTAATGTTCGAAAGCTTGCCTCTCGTGTAATTGCAAATGATTCAGCAATTAATGAATTTAAATCTTTTTCTTCTTTATATTGTTTCTTTAATTGAAAAGTTTTATTTCTTAGTTCTGTATCAGTTAATGTTTTTAAATTGTTTTCAAGTGCATTAATTTGATTAATTAATGCTTGATATTGATTTGTAGCTGAATCTTTTATAAATGGATTTTTTAGCATTTTAGCATTTTGAAAAATTTATAAAGTTCTACGAAGTAATAATATTTACACGTTTATGTTGAGCATCTTTATAATCAAATTTTACAGTTCCATCAACTAATGCAAATAAAGTAAAATCTTTACCATAGCCAACATTCGAACCTGGTTTAAATTTCATTCCTCGTTGGCGAATTAAAATATTACCAGCTTTTACTTTTTCGCCTCCAAATCGTTTTACACCTAAGCGGTTTGCGTTTGAATCACGACCATTTTTTGTACTACCTGCACCTTTTTTATGTGCCATATATATAGTCCTTGGTTATTAATTAATAGTTATTTCTTCAATAAGAACACGTGTTAAGTCTTGTCTGTGACCTTGTTTCTTACGAGTCTTCTTCTTAGGACGCATTTTATAAACAATAGTCTTACGACCACGTAAATGCTCTAAAATCTTACCTTTAACTTTCACACTGTCTAAATACGGTTTACCTATTAAAAGTTCTCCATCATTATTAACAAGTAAAACTCTATTTAAAGTAATTTCTTTTCCAAGCTCTGTTGGAATACGATTTAAATCGTAATATTTTCCTGTTTCAATCCAAAATTGTCTTCCACTAATTTCTACAATTGCGTATTTCATAATTTAGAAGATTTTCTGTTTTTATAAGATAATACTACAAAATATAATTCTTTTACGTCAACTTAAATTAGAACTAGATAAAATTATAGGTTTTTAAGTAACCATAATTCATTATAAAAAAAGTCAAAAGCTTTAGATCGATGTGAATCGGTATTTGTAATAATAGATAATGTTCGGGTTATTTTAATATTCTCAATTGTGATAATTTCAACTGTTTTTAATTCAATTTCTTTTTCTATTGATGATGATGATACAAAAGCAGCGCCTAACCCTAAGCTTACTGCTGTTTTTATTGCCTCAATAGAATTTAGTTCCATAATTGTGTTAAATTGTTTAGTCTGAATGTTATTTTGAATTAAAATATTATCAATAAATTTATGAATAGTAGAATTTGAATTTAGTGTTATAAAATTTAAATGGTAAAGATCTTCTTTACTAATTTTCTTCTTTTTTTTTCGTGCAAATGGGTGTGACTTTGGGATTATTAAAATTAACTCATCTTCTACAAAATCTTCAATTTCCAAGTTTTTTTTCAAGCCTGTAGGTATGTCCCCACCTACAATAGCAATATCAATAATTCGATCAGCAACTTTCTTTGCAATAATTCGCGTCGAATCAATATCAATATTTAAATTAATTTGTGGATAGCTTTGCGCGAATAAAGTTAAGACACGTGGCATTAAATACGCACCAATTGTTTGACTGGCGCCAACTTTTAAATTTCCACGTTCTCCGTCTTTTAAATCGTTTAAAGCCCGACAACTTTCTTCACATAATGCCAATATGCGTTCAGCGTATTGAAGAAAAACAATTCCAGCTTCGGTTAAAAATATTTTATTGCCCGTTCGATTTAACAAAAGAATACCTAAACGATTTTCTAAAGTTTTAATTTGTTTACTTAAAGAAGGCTGCGAAACAAATAAAATTTCAGCAGCTTGGGTAAAACTTTTTTCAGAAGCAATAGCTTTAAAAATACGTAATTGTTGTAGTGTAAATGGAAGAACCATATAACAAATATCCGGGAAGTTAAGTAAAGAAGTTTAAAAATGCGGATGGAGAGACTCGAACTCTCAAAACAAAAGTTACTAGGACCTAAATCTAGCGCGTCTACCAATTTCGCCACATCCGCTAATAATTTTATTGGTATGTATATATATATATATATAGATATTTTAAATACAAGTTAAGTTAGGATTAAAATTTTCTTAATATATGTTTGAATTTATACTAAGAAAATTTTAAATTTATTCGTCTACATAAAGACGATATACAAAACTTGTAGTTTTACCGCGTAAAATTGATTTAGCTAAAGATAAAGATTTTTGTGCTGATTTAGCTGCTTTTCTTTTCCAATTAGCTTTACGACTATTCTTTTTTGATTTTGATGTCCGTTTTTTAGGTACAGCCATGATTCTTTTATATTTATTTCAAATAGTTTTTTAATTTAATCTTATTGTACAAAATACAATCTAATTTGTCTACATTTGTTCATGTTCCATCTTAAAAATCAAATAAGAAATTGGATTTAAGTAAATTAAAAAAATTTAAAATTTTTAATTACAAGACTATTTTTAATTTTTCTAGCCTTGTAATGATTTTTTAACGCGATAAACGTTGAAGTTGTTGAATTGCTAAACGACCAATATTAAATAAAGCCCATGATGCTGCAACTAAAACAGGCGCAGCAATTACTAGTAAACGAGTATCCATAACTGATAGTCCTCTAGAAATGTTAAAAATTTAAGTACAGAAAATAATATTAATGACTAGTATTATACTTAATATTATATATAAAACTTAAAATATTTTTTAAGAATAATTTTTTTACATTGAGTAAAAAGTTCTTTATAAAAATTGAGAGATAATTATCCTATTGATCTTATTAATGTTATTATTTTTTAAAACTTTGGCATTGAACTATCTTCCCAGGAGGTCCCCCTCCAAGTATTGTCGTCGATTTATAACGTTTCACAACTGAGTTCGAGATGGATCAGTGTGGTTCCGCTCAGTACACTAAAAACACCAAAGCAAAAAATCTTTAAGATATTTTAGATATCTTAAAGATTATAAAAATTCAAGTCCTCGGTCTATTAGGACATCTCAGCACATACATTACTGTACTTACACTTAATGCCTATCAAACGGTTAGTCTTACCGTGACCTTACTCACTTACGTGATGAGAATACTTATCTTGAGGTGGGCTTCCCACTTAGATGCTTTCAGCGGTTATCCACTCCATACATAGCTACCCAGCGTTTACCGTTGGCACGATAACTGGTACACCAGAGGTATGTCCTTCTCGGTCCTCTCGTACTAAAGAAGGCTCCTCTCAATATTCTAACGCCTACACCGGATATGGACCGAACTGTCTCACGACGTTCTGAACCCAGCTCGCGTACCGCTTTCATGGGCGAACAGCCCAACCCTTGGGACGTACTACCGCCCCAGGATGCGATGAGCCGACATCGAGGTGCCAAACCTCCCCGTCGATGTGAACTCTTGGGGGAGATCAGCCTGTTATCCCTAGAGTAACTTTTATCCGTTGAGTGACGGCCTTTCCACTCAGTACCGTCAGATCACTAAGACCGACTTTCGTCCCTGCTCGACTTGTAGGTCTCACAGTCAAGCTTCCTTATGCCTTTACACTCTAGATACGATTTCTACCCGTTCAGAGGAAACCTTTGTACGCCTCCGTTACCATTTGGGAGGCGACCGCCCCAGTCAAACTGCCCGCCTGAAACTGTTCTTTGACCAGATAATGATTCAAAGTTAGAAATCTAACATTACAAGAGTGGTATCTCACTGATGGCTCCAATAATCCCGCAAGATTATAATCAACACCTCCCACCTATACTGCGCGAATAAAGTCCAATTTCAATTTCAAGTTACAGTAAAGCTTCATAGGGTCTTTCTGTCCTGGTGCAGGTAGTCCGCATCTTCACAGACAAGTCTATTTCACCGAGCCCCTCTCCGAGACAGTATCCAAATCATTACGC